GCATCCTGCTTTTCTATGTTTTATAGACTTGTATGTAACTATTGAGAGTCGAGATATTCTACATAATGTGAATATTCCAACAAAGAGTTTGATTTTAGTTCAAAATGATCAATATGTAGAATCAGAACAAGTGATTGCCGAGATTCGTGCCGGAACGTCCACTTTTCATTTTAAAGAAAGGGTTCAAAAACATATTTATTCTGAGTCAGAAGGAGAAATGCACTGGAGTACTGATGGCTACCATGCGCCCGAATATCCATATAGTAATGTTCATCTATTACCAAAAACAAGTCATTTATGGATATTAGCAGGAGGTCTATGCAGATCCAATATAGTGTCTTTTTCACTCCACAAGGATCAAGATCAAATGAATGCTAATTCTTTTTCTCTCGAAGAAAGATATATCTTTGATCTCTCACTGACTAATGATCAAGTAAGACATAAATTGTTGGATACCTTTGGAAAAAAAAATAGGGAAATTCTTGACTATTTAAAACCTTATCGAATCATATCCAACGGTCATTGGAATATCATAGAGCCTTCTACTTCTATTCGTAAAGAGGATTCCTTGGCTAAAAAGCGAAGAAATAGATTCGTGATTCCCTTACAATATGATCAAGAACAAGAAAATAAACTAAAACCCTGTTTTGGTATTTCGATTAAAATACCTAGAAATGGTATTTTACGTAGAAATAGTATTCTTGCTTATTTTGATGATCCGCGATACAGAAGAAGCAGCTCGGGAATTACTAAATATGGGATTGTCGAAGTAGATTCAATCGTAAAAAAAGAGGATTTTCTTGAGTATCGAGGATCAAAAGGATTTAGTCCGAAATACCAAATGCAAATGAAAGTAGATCGCTTTTTTTTCATTCCCGAGGAAGTGCATATCTTACCCGGATCTTCGCCCATAATGGTCCGGAACAATAGTATCATTGGAGTAGATACGCGACTTGCTTTAAATATAAATACAAGAAGTCGAGTAGGTGGATTAGTCCGAGTGGAGAGAAAAAATAAGAGTATGGAACTGAAAATATTTTCTGGAGATATTCATTTTTCTGGAGAGGTGGATAAAATATCTAGGCACAGTGGCGTTTTGATACCACCAGGAATGGAAAAAAAGGATTCTAAAGGATCAAAAAGATTGAAAAATTGGATCTATGTCCAACGAATTACACCTACAAAAAAAAAGTATTTTGTTTTGGTTCGGCCCGTAGTCACATATGAAATAGCTGATGGGATAAATTTAGCAACACTATTCTCTCAGGATCTCTTGCAGGAAAAGGATAATGTACAACTTCGAATTGTCAATTATCTACTTTATGGAAATGGCAAGTCAATTCGAGGAATTTCTCACACAAGTATTCAATTAGTTCGGGCTTGCTTAGTATTGACTTGGGACCAAGAACAAGAAAAAAAGAGTTCTATAGAAGAAGAGGTTCGCGCTTCTCTTGTTGAAATAAGGGCAAACGATCTGCTTCGTGATTTCATCCGAATTGAGTTAGTAAGATCCACTATTTCGTATACCGAAAAAAGATATGATACAGCAGGTTCAGGATTTATTTCCAATAATGAATTAGATTGTGCCGATATAAATCCTTTTGATTCCAAGGCGAAGATTCAATTATTTCCCCAACATCAGGAAACTCTCGGTACGTTGTTGAATCTAAATAAGGAATGCCAATCTTTCATAATTTTGTCATCATCCAATTGTTTTCGAATTGGCCCCTTCAATACTTCGAGATATAATAATGCGACAAAAGAATCGGATCCCCTGACTCCAATTAGGGATTTCTTGGGTCCTTTAGGTACTATTGTGCCTAAAATAGTAAATCTTCGGTCATCTTACTATTTAAGAACTTATAATCAAGTCTTTTTAAAGAGATATTTTTTACTTGAAAGATTTCAACAGACTTTCCAAGTGCTTCAAGTACTTCCATTTCAATACTGTTTCCTAGATGAAAATAGTAGTATTTATAATCTCGATCCATGCAGTAACATCATTTGGAATTCATTCCATTTGAATTGGTGTTTTCTCCATCACGATTCTTGTGAAGAGGCATGGACAATAATTAGCCTTGGACAATTCCTTTGTGAAAATGTATGTCTATTGAAATACGGATCACGCATAAAAAAATCTGGTCAAATTTTCATTGTTCATGTTAACTCTTTAGTTATAAGATCAGCTAAGCCCTATTTGGTAACTCCAGGAGCAACTGTCCATGGCCATTATGGGGAAACCTTTTATGAAGGAGATACGTTAATTACATTTATATATGAAAAATCGAGATCTGGTGACATAACGCAAGGTCTTCCAAAAGTGGAACAAATCTTAGAAGTTCGTTCAATTGATTCAATATCGATGAACCTCGAAAGAAGAGTTGAAGGTTGGGACGACCGTATCCGAAGGATTCTTGGGATCCCCTGGGGATTCTTTATTGGAGCTGAACTAACCATAGCCCAAAGTCGTATCTCTTTGGTTAATAAGATCCAAAAGGTTTATCGATCCCAGGGGGTACAGATCCATAATAGACATATAGAGATTATTGTACGTCAAGTAACATCAAGAGTTTTGGTTTCAGAAGATGGAATGTCTAATGTTTTTTTACCTGGGGAATTTATTGGATTGTTGCGAGCAGAGCGAGCAGGGCGTGTTTTGGACGAATCGATCTGTTATCGGGCAATCTTATTGGGAATAACGAAGTCATCTCTGAATACTCAAAGTTTCATATCCGAAGCGAGTTTTCAAGAAACTGCTCGAGTTTTAGCAAAAGCTGCTCTACGAGGTCGTATTGATTGGTTGAAAGGCCTGAAAGAGAACGTTGTTCTGGGGGGGATTATACCGGTTGGTACCGGATTCAAAAAATTAGTACATCGTTCAAAGCAAGACAAAAACATTCATTTGAAAATAAAAAGGAAGAATCTATTTGAGTTGGAAATGGGATCTATTTTGTTACACCATAGAGAATTATTTTGTTCTTGTGCCCCAAACACTTTCCATGAGACATCAGACCAATCATTTACGTAATGTCATTTACTAATTCCTAACAAGAGGTTCATTCTTTATACTTTAACTCTCTGGTCCGATTATGGATTTCGTAATCAATCAATGAAAGAAAAAAGAAAGAATGAGATTCATGGTTTGGGTCGTAGATTAATGGTCAATCCTGTTATAAGGTTCCGTCGGAACAATTATTTATTTCACAAGGTACTGAATCTATTTTAAAAAAAGAAAAAGAGAAAGTGTGGGAAAATGGGAAGACGATATTGGAACATCAATTTGGAAGAAATGATGGAAGCAGGAGTTCATTTTGGTCATGGTACTAATAAATGGAATCCTAGAATGGCTCCTTACATCTCTGCAAAGCGTAAAGGTATTCATATTACAAATCTTACTATAACTGCTCGTTTTTTATCAGAAGCCTGCGATTTAGTTTTTGATGCAGCAAGTAGGGGAAAAAGATTCTTAATCGTTGGCACGAAAAAGAAAGCAGCGGATTTAGTAGCATCAGCAGCAATAAGGGCTCGATGTCATTATGTTAATAAAAAATGGCTTGGTGGTATGTTAACGAATTGGTCTACTACAGAAACAAGACTTCAGAAGTTCAGGGACTTAAGAGCAGAACAAAAGATGGGGAAACTAAATCGTCTCCCCAAAGGAGATGCAGCAATGTTGAAGAGAAAGTTATCTACCTTGCAAACATATCTGGGTGGGATCAAATATATGACGGAATTGCCCGATATTGTAATTATCGTTGATCAGCAAGAAGAATATACGGTTCTTCGAGAATGTGTCATTTTGGGTATTCCGACGATTTGTTTAATCGATACAAATTGTGACCCAGATCTTGCAGATATTTCTATTCCGTCCAACGATGATGCTATAGCTTCGATTCGATTTATTCTTACCAAATTAGTATCTGCAATTTGTGAGGGACGTTCTAGTTATCTAAAAAATGGTTGATTATCTTATCATTAATCTTATCATTAAGAAGAAGAAAGAAGAAGATTAGTTTGTTTTTGGTGAACTCTCTTTGATTGTTACTATATTTGGTTTTCATCTTTTGGAGTTTGAACTATGTTTTGAATATTGAATAATATTTAAGATTTAAAACATAAAATGATTGGTATTTTTTTTTATGTGATTTCAAAAATATACGATTCATAACTTCAATTCATGAATGAACATAGATGAATTGAGAAAGAGATGGTTGAATCAAAATAATTACTTTTTTGAATCTGTTAGAGGACAATATGAATGTTATACCATGTTCCATTCAAACACTCAAAGGGTTATACGATATATCAGGTGTAGAAGTAGGCCAACATCTATATTGGCAAATAGGAGGTTTACAAATTCATGCCCAAGTACTTATCACTTCTTGGTTTGTAATTGCTATCTTATTAGGTTCAGTCATCATAGCTGTTCGGAATCCACAAACCATTCCGACCGACGGTCAGAATTTCTTCGAATATGTCCTTGAATTTATTCAAGACTTGAGCAAAACTCAGATTGGAGAGGGGTATGGTCCTTGGGTTCCATTTATAGGAACGATGTTCCTATTTATTTTTGTTTCTAACTGGTCAGGTGCTCTTTTACCTTGGAAAATAATAAAGTTACCTCATGGAGAGTTAGCTGCGCCCACGAATGATATAAATACTACTGTCGCTTTAGCTTTACCTACGTCAGTGGCATATTTCTATGCGGGTCTTAGCAAAAAAGGATTGGGATATTTCGGGAAATACATTCAACCAACTCCAATACTTTTACCAATTAATATTTTAGAAGATTTCACAAAACCTTTATCTCTTAGTTTTCGACTTTTCGGGAATATATTGGCTGATGAATTAGTGGTTGTTGTTCTTGTTTCTTTAGTGCCTTCAGTAGTTCCTATACCTGTCATGTTTCTTGGATTATTTACAAGTGGTATTCAAGCTCTTATTTTTGCAACTTTGGCTGCGGCTTATATAGGTGAATCCATGGAGGGTCATCATTGACTAACTTTCGAAATAGTCTTTTTTGAAGCTTATCCCAATTCAACCAATGCGGGGGTTCAATATAATCCACTACTGGGTTGGATAAGAAGATGCAAATAGCTACATGTATGTATATATGAAGAAAGATAGATGATATTGCAGAATTTGGAATAGTTGGGGATCCAACTACATATATGTATATGTAATGCCTATGAGTATCAATCCTTGTGTATGTTTCGAATAAAATGGTTCCAGAATACGATTTAATAAAAGAAAAAGTGCAGGCGATTTACGTTATGGAAGAAGAAAAGTATATCTTATTTACTAGTTAACTAGCAATTACCCCTATCTCTTTTTTTTATAGCCCACTGCATTTAGATGGATTCCCATATCAGTCCTTTTTCTATTTTGTCTGTTATTGTGAATTGAATGAAAGAGAAAGAATAGAATATTTTCTAAACAAGGAAACGCAATGAATAAAACCGTATAAATATATATTACATAAGGTAGAAAGGAAAAACGGTATATCGAAGTAGTTCTGACAATTCAGTAATATTATGAATTCCATTTGGAGCTTTTAGCTACTTCGACCCGATATATTTTAGTGATAAAGATCAAAAAAGAAAGAAGAAGTGTAGTAAAGTAAATACGAAAAGTAGAAGTAGAAAAAGAAGTCGATTAAGTACTAATTCATTGGTTGGTTGTATCATTAACCATTTCTTTTTTTGGTGCGAGGAGCTTACCATGAATCCACTTATTTCTGCTGCTTCCGTTATTGCTGCTGGATTGGCTGTAGGGCTTGCTTCTATAGGACCTGGGGTTGGTCAAGGTACTGCTGCGGGCCAAGCCGTAGAAGGTATTGCGAGACAACCAGAAGCAGAGGGTAAAATACGAGGTACTTTATTGCTTAGTCTGGCTTTTATGGAAGCTTTAACAATTTATGGACTGGTCGTGGCATTAGCTCTTTTATTTGCAAATCCTTTTGTTTAATGTTTCATTTCATCTTAGAATAAAAACATAACCATAACTCAGAAATTTGAGAATTCTCAAATTCCATTAATAAGAATAAGCGGAGTGATACAAAAAGAACTCTGTTCTTTGTTAGTCCTATTTATAAAGGGAGAGCATATGAAAAATCTAATTGATTCTTTTGTTTCCGTGGGGCACTGGTCATCCGCTGGGAGTTTCGAGTTTAATACCGATATTTTAGCAACAAATCCAATAAATCTAAGCGTAGTGCTGGGTGTATTGATCTTTTTTGGAAAGGGAGTGTGTGCGAGTTGTTTATTTCAAGAATAGGTTGGATTTCACCGACTGCACTTTCTTTCTATTTATTTATTCTTTTTTATAGCAGAACTAGGAACGAAGGGTGCACAATCTCGACGAATTACTTCTGAATTGGATTTCATTCAGAAATCATATGTAAGAACCATAGCATTTCGTGACTAATTGGTAAATGAACTTTGATTCTCTTCTCTATCAACCAATAATGTTGAGATCTTTTACATGGTTAAAGATCAATTTTTTGAAGTCCAGGCACAGCATAGCACGGTACTCTTTCTACCGCTAGGTTAGTACCAAAAATGAGAAAAATAAAAAAAAAAAAGGAATAATTGGGAATTTCTTCGATGTAGAACACTCATATGGATAAAATTCTTTAAAAATGGGTATCTTCCCCCTCCACTGCCGAATCGACGACCTATGTATTGTATTTATATAAGATATTTGTATAAAATGTATTTGTATAAAAAAGAGAATTTTTTGGATGAAAAAGATCGAAATCTCATTCTAAAAATAATGAGAATGAAGTAATGAAGTTCAGAATTCTATTCAATTCTATTTCTATTCTATATAGTAGAATAGAATTCTTATTTCTTTCAAATATTTGAAAGAAATAAGTTCTAAATAAAGAACAAATAAAGAAACAACTTTGCTGACAATTTTTTATTTTTTGTCTGGTCTGAAGAGTCCTCCTAGGATTCTGATGTTATATCAGTTTCGATAGCTTTGAATACGAACAGAAAAGAGAGGATAGGCTCATTCCATTCAAAGATATGGGAATACCCATCAATCAAAGAAAAGATAAAAGAAACAATTGAGCGTGAGAGCCAAATGAATCGAAAGATTCATGTTTGGTTCGGGAAGAGATATTCTAGTTGTGAAATGAATGGAAAGATAATCTACTTTCATTAAATGATTTATTAGATAAGCGAAAACAGAGGATCTTGAGTACTATTCGAAATTCAGAAGAATTACGTAGAGGAGCCATTGAACAGCTCGAAAGAGCTCGGGTTATATTACGGAAAGTGGAAATCGAAGCAGATGAGTATCGAACGAATGGATACTCTGAGATAGAACGAGAAAAAGTAAATTTGATTAATGCTACTTGCAATAGTTTGGAACGATTAGAAAATTACAAAAATGAAACTCTTTTTTTTGAAAAACAAAGAGCAATTAATCAGGTCCGACAACAAGTTTTGCAACAAGCCTTACAAAGAGCTCTAGCAACTTTGAATAGTTGTT